TACGATTGCTATCCATAATGGAAAGGAACATTTACCTATATATATAAATAATGATATGATAGGCCACAAATTAGGAGAATTTGCACCTACTTTAAATTTTCGAGAACATACGAAAAACGATACTAAATCTCGTCGTTAAGAAGAATTAATAATATATAGATGTTTCTAATTGATTAGGAGGAGGAGAACTTTATGTTCATAAAGGAGAGAAAAACAGAAGTATATGCTTTAGGTCAACATATCGCGATGTCTGTTCACAAAGCGAGACGAGTCATTGACCAAATTCGTGGGCGTTCGTACGAAGAAACACTTATGATATTAGAACTTATGCCTTATCGAGCATGTTACCCCATTTTTAAATTGGTTTATTCTGCAGCAGCAAATGCTAGTTATATCCTTCGTTCTACCGAAGGAAATTTAGTCATTAGTAAAGCTGAAGTCACCGAGGGTACGACCAGGAAGAGACGAAAACTTCGAGCTCGAGGACGTAGTTATGAGATAAAAAGGCCGACCTGCCATATAACTATTGTAATGAAAGATATATCCTTAACTGAATATGAAGAGGAATTTCTCTTCTATACAGATAAATTTCGAAAAAATGCAAATAAGTTTTTAGGAATAAACTCTATGGAATGGTTAAAAAAAACTAACCGGAAAAATAAGTATAGAGCTATCGAAGATCGGGATAGGTATAGTAATGGGGGACCATGGGACAAAAAATAAATCCACTAGGCTTCAGACTGGGTACAAGCCAAAATAATTATTCCCTTTGGTTTGCACAACGAAAAAAGTATTGTGAAAATCTCCGAGAAGATGAAAAAATAAGAGATTATATTAAGAAGTATGTACAAAAAAATATGAAAATATCCTCCCTTGCGAAAGGAATTACACGTATAGAAATTCAAAAAGGAATTGATGTAATGAAAATTAAAATCTATACGCCATCCTTAAAATTATTCGACAAAACTCGACCGCACGAAATCAAAGAATTCCAGATGAATCTACAAAAAGAATTTTTTTGTGTGAACCGAAAACTTAACCTTGCTATCATAAGAATTGCAAAGCCTTATAGAAATCCTAATATTCTTGCAGAATTTATAGCCGACCAATTAAAGAATAGAGTTTCCGTTCGAAAAGCAATGAAAAAAGCAATTGAATTAACAGAAGAAGCAAATCCAAAAGGAATTCGAGTACAAATTGCAGGACGTATTGACGGAAAAGAAATTGCGCGGGTTGAATGGATCCGAGAAGGTAGAGTTCCCCTACAAACCATTCAAGCTAAAATAGATTATTGTTCCTATCCAGTTCGAACAATCTATGGGGTATTAGGCATTAAAATTTGGATATTTATCGACGAAGAATAATAAACGTTGACTTGATCTTCCCTTCGATTCAAGGAGAAAGGCAGTTTTCTTTTTCTATTGAATGAAAAAATTCAAATTCTTAATTCTTTTTAATCCCAAGGAGTAAAAAAATTTTAAATTGAACCTTTGATATACTTGCTATGCTTAGTGTGTGACTCGTCGGTTTGTTTCGGGTTAATATAAAAAATAAGCCCCATAGTAGAAACTAATAACTCTAGAAATAATAAGCAACTCATCACTTCGCATTATCTGGATCCAAAGACCCAGTCAAGATATGATAGATCAGTCATATCCTTGTAGCAACTAAAACCTTTTTGCATAAAAAAATTGGATTCTAAGTTGTGAATCGAAATAGAGAAAAGAAAATAAGGGTGTGGAGAAACGGAAGGGTGAGAGAGAGAAAGAAAAAGTATTTTGATTCTATCTAATTCCAATATGTACTATGTAAGGTCGTCTATGAGCCATCGCCGAAAAAGTGCAATGTACTAAAGCATTAATAGAGAGTTGTCCATAATAAAATGAATCCGTCGATAGAACAAAACCAAAAAATCAAGAGCTTCGAGCCAATAAAGACTGAGAAGATTGACTCAAGAACAAATTTCATTACGAGCTCCATTGCAAAATTCAGACCTAACCATTAAGTACGAAGCGATGAGAACGACGGAACCTATGGATCTAAAAGATTCTATTGAAAACGAAGTCTAATGATTCATTGATCTGGATGGCGGAACGAACCAGAGACCAATTCATCTATTCGAACAAGTTATAAACTATTGCTACAACCGAAAGAGAAATAGAATTGAAAGTGTAAATATTCGCCCGCGAAAATCTTGGCTTTATTTTCTTGGATTGCTAAATTTGGGTCAATTAATAAGCCGGTTAAATTTTGAAATTAAAGGGGAAAACAAAAGAAAGATTAATTTTAACATTATCAAAACCAATAGAATATATAAAAAGATTTATTTATATAATGTATTGATAGAATGTATTGATATCTATAATATAATTTAGCCGTTTCACTTTCTCTAGAAAGAAAAGAGAAATAATTTGTCGATTCTTCAATGTCTTACTTAGACTTATAAAATAAAAGATAGATCTGAATTCAAATTCCATTATATCTAAATTTCCTTAAATTTTACTTTTCCTTAAAATTCAATAGTTTTGAATTCCTTTATTCGCGAGGAGCCGGATGAGAAGAAACTCTCATGTCCGATTCTGCAGTAGCGATGGAATCCAAACGCAACCATCAACTATAACCCCAAAAGAACCAGATTCCGTAAACAACATAGAGGAAGAATGAAGGGAATATCTTCTCGAGGTAATCATATTTGTTTCGGTAAATATGCTCTTCAAGCACTTGAACCCGCTTGGATCACATCTAGACAAATAGAAGCCGGTCGACGGGCAATGACGCGCAATGCGCGTCGCGGTGGAAAGATATGGGTACGTATATTTCCAGACAAACCTGTTACAGTAAGAGCTGCAGAAACACGTATGGGTTCAGGGAAAGGATCTCCTGAATATTGGGTAGCTGTTGTTAAACCAGGTCGAATACTTTATGAAATCGGTGGAGTAACCCAAAATATAGCCAGAAGGGCTATTTCAATAGCAGCGTCCAAAATGCCTATACGAACTCAATTCATTCTTTCGGGATAAAATTTTGAAATGCAAAAGCAAACGAAATCGTTTTTGGGGATAAAAAAGAATCGCAGGTGTAGGTTTAGTTTTTTGGACAAACAATATTTCTTTTTTTCTTCGCCCTTTACTTTGCATTTTCAAGAACAAAAAAAAAAGATATGATTCAACCTCAGACCTATTTGAATGTAGCGGATAACAGCGGGGCTCGAGAATTGCTGTGTATTCGAATCATAGGAGCTAGCAATCGTCGATATGCTCATATTGGTGACGTTATTGTTGCTGTGATCAAAGCAGCAGTTCCAAAAATGTCGCTAGAAAGATCAGAAGTGATCAGAGCGGTAATTGTACGTACTTGTAAAGAACTCAAACGCAACGACGGTATGATAATACGATATGATGACAATGCTGCCGTTGTCATTGATCAAGAGGGCAATCCAAAAGGAACTCGAGTTTTTGGTGCGATTGCAGAGGAATTGAGACAGTTCAAGTTTACTAAAATAGTTTCATTAGCTCCCGAAGTATTATAAAATGAGACCACAATAACAATATAGGTCCAGAAAATAGTAAGCTATTTGAAAGAAATAAAGTAAAACTCCGTTAGTAGATTTTGTCTCACGCATATGTCTTTCAAAATTCAGAGTCATAAATAAACAAAACCAAGAAAAACATGTTGATTATATCAAAATTTGGAGGCACCAATACTTTTCATTCATTATGGGTAAGGATACTATTGCTGACATACTAACCTCTATACGAAATGCTGATATGGCTAGAAAAAGAGTGGTTCGAATAACATTTACTACTATCAACGAAAGTATTGTTAAAATACTTTTACGAGAAGGTTTTATCGAAAACGTGAGAAAACATCAAGAAAACAACAAATCTTTTTTGGTTTTAACCCTACGATATAGAAGGAATCGGAACGAGCCCTATATTATAACTAGAAAAATTTTAAATTTAAAACGCATCAGTCGACCCGGTCTACGAATCTATTCTAACTATCAACGAATTCCTAGAATTTTAGGCGGGATGGGGATTGTAATTCTTTCGACTTCTCGAGGTATAATGACAGACCGAGAAGCTCGATTGGAAAGAATAGGCGGAGAATGTTTGTGTTATATCTGGTAATCCTTCTAAGATTTAAATGAAATTAGAAACTTTCTATTTATGACAAAGCAAGGGGACAGGTTGTCTAATCTCGTGTCTCATCTACGAGCTCATCTTTGAAAACGACATATATTATACAGAATAAAGAAGGTGGTCCAGAATCAAGGAGGTTTTCAAAAACAGAAATGGATTCAGGAAGGTTTAATTACAGAATCCGTTCCCAACGGCCTCTTTCGGGTTCATTTAATAATAATGATCTAGTGCTGGGGTATATTTTGGGAAAGATAGCGCTTAGTTTAATTCTAATTAAACTAGTATTCAACTAGTAGACTTTATCGACTTTGCAAATAAGGAAGATTCAACAAATTAGGTAGTTTTTCAACTTTAACATTCAATACGATTCGAGATGAAAAATTTCAAGAAACTTATTTTCTTCCAAGAAGTAGATTCAGAATTAACGTTAAAGGTTGGCAAATATGAAAATAAGAGCCTCTGTTCGTAAAATTTGTGAAAAATGTCGATTAATACGCCGGCAGGGCCGAATTATAGTAATTTGTTCCAACCCAAGACATAAACAAAGACAAGGATAATCAAATTCCGGAAAAGACCCGATATTCAAATAAAAGAGGGGCTCTTTTTTAACATGAAATGGATATATCCATATATCGCTGACTCATATTTATGAGATAATAAAATATGGCAAAAGCTATACCGAAATTTGGTTCACGTAGGAATCGGCGTATTAGGTCACGTAAGAGTAGGCGTAGAATACCAAAAGGGGTTATTCATGTTCAAGCAGGTTTTAATAATACTATTGTGACTGTTACAGATGTAGGGGGGCGAGTGGTTTCTTCGTCCTCTGCCGGTAATTGCGGCTTCCGGGGTAGCCGA